ATTCCTGAATAATCTAATTTTTCAATTATTCAACCATTTCATTTTACCAAGCTCAACGTTAACCAGATTAGTCAACATTTATACGTTTCGATGCAACAATAAGATGTTATTTGTAACAAGTAGTTTTGTTGGTTGGTTAATTGGTCACATTTTATTCATGAAATGGGTTGGATTGGTCTTAGTCTGGATACGGCAAAATCATTCTATTCGATCTAATAAGTACCTTGTGTCAGAATTGAGAAATTATATGGCTCGAATCTTTAGTATTCTCTTATTTATCACCTGTGTCTACTATTTAGGCAGAATGCCGTCGCCTATTGTCACTAAGAAACTGAAAGAAACCTCAGAAACAGAAGAAAAGGGAGAAAGTGAGGAAGAAATCGATGTAGAAACAACTTCCGAAACGAAGGCGACTAAACAGGAACAAGGGGGATCCACTGAAGAAGACCCTTCCCTTTGTTCGGAAGAAAAAGAGGATCCGGACAAAATAGATGAAACGGAAGAGATCCGAGTGAATGGAAAGGAAAAAACAAAAGATGAATTCCACTTTAAAGAGACATCCTATAAGGATAGCCCTGTTGACGAAGATTCTTATCTTGATGGGTATCAAGAGAATTGGGAATTGGGAAGACTTAAAGAAGAAAAAAAAGAAAAGACCCATGCCCATTTCCGGTTTGAAAAACCTCTTATGACTTTTTTTTTCGATTATAAACGATGGAATCGTCCATTTAGATATATAAAAAATGATCTATTTGAAAATGCTGTACGAAATGAAATGTCACAATATTTTTTTTATACATGTCCAAGTGATGGAAAAGAAAAAATATCTTTTACGTATCCGTCACTAAAAATTTATTATAAAATAATTATAAAATAAAAAGATTAATAAAAATATTAATACATAAGATAAATACAAGAATAGATAAGACGAAATTCGTCCACCTCCCATATATTTGATCCCTTCTCCCATAAATAAACTTGCAACCCCAACCCCATTTATAATTCCATCAATTATACGTCTATCAAAAAACTGAATGAGTTCGACTAATCTTCTTATACTCATGATTAAGACTCTAGTATAAAAAATGTCTATGTAACCACGATTATATGACCAATTGTATACCACTTTTTTTATTTGGTCCAAGATGATTCTTTTAGGACCCCTTTTTACAAATGAATTGATTAAGTCCAAATTCTTGAAAGATGAATAAACAGACCCATATAAAATGGATGCTATAAATAGTCCAAAAAGAGCTATACTTACTGAAAAAATTGCATTTGTAAAAAATTCATACCAATTCATAGAATAGTTTGAATTTTGATTCAAAAGGTTTCTCGATGGAGTTAACCATTTCGATAATATATCAAAATCTACTACTCCTTGATCAAAATCAATTCCTATTGATCCCATGAACAAAGTAAATAGTGTCAATATAAGAAGAGGAAATAGCATAGTATTGTCCGATTCGTGAGGATACATGTAAGTGTATTTATTTATAAAAGAAGTACTCAAGTATCGCATTCGATTTTTTATATTATCATTAATTTGATATGTATCCTTTGAAAAAAAGAAGACCTTATTATTAATTGTTGATAAAAGTAAATTTCTATTGACTACTTTCGGTACTGCTTTTCCCCATAGAGATATGGAATAGAATGAACTATTTTTAGTACTACTATAATTTTGAAAATGAACACGCAAATGCCCATCAAAGGTTAGTAAATACATTCGAAACATATAAAATGCGGTTAATCCCGCTGTAAAACAAGCTATTATTGCAAAAATTGGTGAATACAACCAACTATCATTAATAATTTCATCCTTGGACCAAAAACAAGCAAGAGGCGGAATACCACAAAGAGAAAGTGTACCTAATAAGAAAGTAGTTCTTGTAATTGGAACATATCTTGTTAAACCGCCCATAAAAACCATATTCTGACTTTTATCGGGTGAATATCCAACAATGGGTTCCATAGAATTAATAATGGATCCGGATCCCAAAAACAATAAAGCTTTAGAATAGGCATGAGTTATTAAATGGAATAAGGCAGCTCGATAAGAGCCTATACCTAGAGCTAACATAATATAACCCAGTTGAGACATTGTGGAATAGGCTAAACTTCTTTTAATATCTCTTTGAGCAAGAGCCAAAGTAGCTCCTAATAGTACTGTTATTATGCCTATTAAAGAAACAAAATTCATTACGTAAGGTATAACTCTGAAAAGAGGAAGAAGCCGAGCTACAAGAAAAATTCCCGCTGCTACCATGGTAGCAGCGTGTATAAGAGCCGAAATAGGGGTGGGCCCCTCCATAGCATCAGGTAACCATATGTGAAGAGGGAATTGTGCAGATTTAGCAATTGCGCCGACGAATAATAAAAAGGCGCAGAGAGTAACAAATGTAGAATTGACCCCATTACTATGGATCAAGTTATTAACTATTTTGAACAAATCCCGAAATTCTAAACTGCCAGTTATCCAATAAAAAGCTAAGATTCCTAATAATAAACCAAAGTCTCCTACACGATTAGTTATAAAGGCTTTTTGGCAAGCACTTGCTGCAACCGGTCGTGTAAACCAAAAACCTATTAATAAATATGAACACATTCCCACGAGTTCCCAAAAAATATAAATTTGTATCAAATTGGAACTAGTAACTAATCCCAACATGGAAGTATTAGAAAAACTCATATAAGCAAAAAATCTCAAATATCCTTGATCATGAGACATATAATTGTCACTATAAATAAGAACCATGATTCCAACAGTAGTAATTAGTATTAACATAATAGAAGTAAGTGGATCGATCAAGTGTCCAAACTCTAAGGAAAAATCAATATTGATAGTCCAAGACCATAAATATTGATAGATAAAACTTCCATTTATTTGCTGAATAGACAGACTGGCCGAAAAGGCCATAGTTATACTTAGCAGTAAAACACTAGTAAAACCCCACATACGACGAATATTTTTTGTTGCTGTAGGAATAAACAGAAGTCCAAATCCTATTGATATAGTAACTGGAAGTGGAAGAAAGGGTATTATCCATGCGTATTGATATGTTTGTTCCATAAAAAAATATTTGTTTTTTTATTGTTATAAATTTAATTGTTTCAAATCCACCAACCAAAAGAACAATAATAAAAGAAATCAACAAAAAAAAATAAAAAAAAAAAAAAAATTATTATCTATTTCATTTAGCCCTAGATATATGTAATATGGCATAGGTATATATACATGGATACGTATATATAATTCATAATCTTTTGGTATATTTTGTATATATGTATATATTTATTTTTACATATTTACATATATATTATATAATAATATAAAATTATATTTATATTATTATGATATGTTTTACATGTTTTGAACAAAATATTTATTATCCATGGGATAAGTATGGATAATGACGAAAAAACGATCTAAATATATGTCTTTCACATACAATAATAAAAATTAGTATTTAGTTTTTGAATGGCGGTTCCAAAAAAACGTACTTCTCGATCAAAAAAACGTATTCGTAGAAATATTTGGAAGAGGAAGGGATATTTAACGGCAGTAAAAGCTCTTTCTTTAGCTAAATCGGTTTCCACTGGGCATTCAAAAAGTTTTTTTGTGCAACAAACAAGTAATAAAATTTTGGAATAATCTAAATCGACATACCATTAAGAACTTAAACATTTTTAAGATATTTTTTAAGATATAATGATTCACATTAACTAATGTATTGAATGTATTTAACTCCTTAATATCAATATTAGTAAGAACTAACTGCTGTGGCGTATTATATAGTAAATAATAATTCTTATGTTTACTGGCCTCTTAGTATAGTACTAAGTATTCTAATTTTTCTCTATCAATTAAATTTTCACAATAGAATATTTAATTGATAGAGAAAAAGTTTTTTGTTATATGCCTAGCCCAAAACCTAATTAGAAGTATAGTTACTAGATAGTATTTATAATAAATTACGAAGAGTATTATTAATGATACTAAGGTATCGAAATTATTAGAAAAATGCCTCAAATAAAATTATGATAAATATGACATTTTTTTTTTTTTTTTATTAATCTTTATTAATTTTCAATACATTAATTAAAAAATCATATAAAAAAAAAGATGATTTTTAATTCTATAACTCGACCCTCGGCCCAGAACAAAACTATTTAGTTCTGACTGTTTTGGTATAACTCTATTTTTACATTCTAAACTAGATACATGAAAGTTGATTCTTAAAGCTAAACCCTACGGCGATACTTAGTAAACATTCAAATATTAATTTAAATAAGTCTTTTTTCATCGGTTCTAACGTTTACTAACTATATTGAATCCTTGAATCTTGACCATTCAACATGAATTGATTATTATTTATTAATATTTCAAATAAGCCGCCATGGTGAAATTGGTAGACACGCTGTTCTTAGGAAGCAGTGCTAGAGCATCTCGGTTCGAGTCCGAGTGGCGGCATCCCCTAAAAGGGACACAGTGGATCCTATAATATATTTAATTCTCGATTTTAATTCTATAATGGAGAACCCCCGCCCTTTTTATGATATTTGCAACTTTAGAACATATATTAACTCATATCTCTTTTTCGATTATTTCAATTGTGATTACGATTCATTTTATGACCTTATTAATCCACGAAATTGTAGGATTACGCAATTCATCGGAAAGAGGTATGATAGCTACCTTTTTATCTATAACAGGATTATTAGTTATTCGTTGGATTTATTCGGGTCATTCCCCATTAAGTAATTTATATGAGTCATTAATCTTCCTTTCATGGAGTTTCTCCATTATTCATATGATTCCTAAAATACGAAATAATAAAAATTATTTAAGCGTAATAACCGCGCCAAGTGCTATTTTTACCCAAGGTTTCGCCACGTCGGGTCTTTCAACCGAAATGCATCAATCCGCTATATTAGTACCCGCTCTACAATCTCAGTGGTTAATGATGCACGTAAGTATGATGCTATTAAGCTATGCAGCTCTTTTATGTGGATCATTATTATCAGTCGCTCTTTTAGTCGTTACATTTCGAAAAAACATCGATATGTTTTTTAAAAGCAAGAATTTAGTAATTAAATCATTTATTGTTGGCGAAGTCGAATATTTGAATGATAAAAGAAGTGTTTTTAAAAACACTTCTTTTATTTCATTTCGAAATTATTACAAATATCAATTGACTCAGCGTTTAGATTATTGGAGTTATCGTGTCATTAGTTTAGGCTTTACCTTTTTAACCATAGGCATTCTTTCTGGAGCAGTATGGGCTAATGAGGCTTGGGGATCTTATTGGAATTGGGACCCTAAGGAAACTTGGGCATTTATTACTTGGATCATATTCGCGATTTATTCACATACTAGAACAAATAAAAGTTTACAAGATACACATTCGGCACTTGCGGCTTCTATAGGATTTTTTATAATTTGGATATGTTATTTTGGGATCAATCTATTAGGAATAGGTTTACATAGTTATGGTTCATTCACATTAACATCTAATTGAATAAACAATACATAACATAAGAACATCATCTCATATGTATCTCGAGTTTTTGCGAACCATTTGACTCCAGAAATAAAATGGTTCGCGAAAACTCGAGATACATCTCATTACAACTCTAATTCACTTTATTTTACAGAATTATAAGACTTGCCGTCTCATTAATAAAAACTATCTATAAAAAATAATTAGATAAGATAGCTTGTACCTTGTCAACTGATAGTAAGAGAATGAAATCGGGATAAATACCAATACCTATTATTGGTAAAAAGAGACAGATCGAAACAAAAAGTTCTCGTGGTCCAGAATCCACAAAATTAGAATTTGGAACATTGAATAACTTGTATCCGTAGAACATCTGACGTAACATAGATAATAAATAAATAGGAGTTAATATCATTCCAATTGCCATTCCAAAAGTAATTAGTACTTTTGGAATTAAAAGATATTTTGAGCTGGTAATTATTCCAAAAAATACTACTAATTCTGCAACAAAACCACTCATCCCTGGCAATGCAAGAGAGGCCATCGAAAAACTACTGAACATTGTAAATATTTTCGGCATCGGGACAGCTATCCCCCCCATTTCGTCGAAAGAAACAAGAGGTATTCTATCACAACAGGTTCCTGCCAAGAAAAAAAGTGCAGCACCAATAAATCCATGAGAAAGTATTTGTAGAATGGCTCCATTTAGTCCCATGTTGGTTATGGAACCAATTCCTATAATTGTGAAACCCATGTGAGATACAGAGGAATAGGCTATTCTCTTTTTTAAATTGCGTTGACCAAAAGAGGTTAAAGCCGCATAGATTATTTGTATTGTTCCCACTATCACCAACCACGGAGAAAATATGGAATGAGCACGGGGTAATAATTCCATATTGATCCGAATCAATCCATATGCTCCCATTTTTAATAAAATTCCGGCAAGAAGCATACATGTACTGTAATGTGCTTCTCCATGGGTATCTGGTAACCATGTATGTAGGGGTATGATCGGCGATTTGACAGCATAAACAATAAGGAAACCAAAATAGAATATTATTTCCAATGCCATAGGATATGATTGATTAGCAAGTCTTTCAAAATCTAATGTTGGTTCAGTGGAGCCATATAAACCCATACCTAGAACTCCTATTAATAGAAAAATAGAACCCCCCGCAGTGTACAAAATAAACTTTGTAGCCGAATATAAGCGCTTTTTTCCTCCCCACATGGATAAAAGTAAGTAAACAGGAATTAATTCTAACTCCCACATGACAAAAAAAAGTAAAAGGTCTCGAGAAGAAAATGATCCTATTTGACCACTGTACATTGCTAACATAAAGAAATGGAATAATCGTGAATTTCGAGTAACTGGCCAAGCCGCTAAAGTAGCTAAAGTAGTAATAAATCCTGTCAGTAAAATGGGTCCCACGGAAAGCCCATCGATTCCCAGTCTCCAGTGAAAATCCAAAATATTTATCCATTTCCAATCTTCTTCCAATTGGATTAAGGGATCGTCCAATTGGAAATGATAACAGAATGCATAGGTCGTTAAAAGGAGTTCTAATAAGCATATACTTATAGTATACCATCGAAACACCTTATTCCCTTTATGGGGAAGAAAAAAAATGGAAGAACCTGCGAATATAGGCAAAACAACAAGTATTGTTAACCAAGGAAAATGACTCGTGATAAAGACAAGATACGCTTTGACCAGAAAAGCCCGTGCTCGGAATAATATATTGATTTTATCGAGTACGGGCTTTTGTCGGTAAATGAGGAATCAAATGATTCAAGTGGAGTTTTTGTAACGTATCAATTAATAAGATAGACCCATGCTGCGAGTTGTTTCATGCCATAAATAAACACGGACACTCAAAAAGTCTGTCGGGCAAGCGGATTCACATCTCTTACAACCTACACAATCCTCGGTTCTTGGTGCGGAAGCAATTTGTTTAGCTTTACATCCGTCCCAAGGTATCATTTCCAATACATCTGTGGGGCAGGCGCGCACACATTGAGTACACCCTATACATGTATCATAAATTTTTACTGAATGTGACATTAAATCTATAAATTCCCGTTTTGAACATAAAAAATTTTCGATCTGGTATGCTAAAAATAAATGGTAGTAAATTAATTATATGTTTATATTGTAGACACCAGATGAATCAATGATTTATTAATTTTTTTAAGAATCAATATATTTCTAAATTTGTTCATGAAAAAGTGCCAAGATACTTTGATTTCTCTTTCAACAACCACAGTCATACAATACAAGTCGCACATCTGAATTCAAATTGGTCAACAAATAATACAATATTTAATTAATATTAATGGAATTTTAATTCTATTTTAAATTCAAATAAATCTAACAAATTAATATCAATTATTTTTTTATTATTATATAATTTATATAATGAAAATCAATGATTACATAATGAATGATTACGACTAATTTAATTATTCAACAAATTTGCTTGATTGATACGAGTTGATTTTTTGTTATGATGGATCGATGAAACAATAGCTAATCCAATAGCGGCTTCAGCTGCTGCAATAGCTATAACAAAAATTGAGAAAATGTCTCCTTTTAATTGGCGACTATCAAATAAATCAGAAAATGTTACGAGATTGATATTAACTGAATTTAGTATAAGCTCAAGACACATAAGTGCTCTAACCATGTTTCGACTTGTGATTAATCCATAGATACCGATAGAAAATAAATAGACACTCAAAAAAAGTACATGCTCGAACATCATTGACTAACTCCTCATCAATTTAGATTCATTTAAATATGAATAACAATTCAACTTATTTCATTGACTAGATATAGAACAAAATATTACAGAACAATAAAAGGTATTGGCAATAGATTTAACTAAAAACCTTAAACCTTTTTTATTTTATTTCAAATCTCTAATTCTAAAAATTTTTTAAATCATAAGTATTTATGATTGACGAGCCATAGTAATTGCACCTATTAAAGAAACTAAAAGAATTATAGAAATGAGTTCAAATGGAAGATAAAAATCTGTTGATAAATGAATCCCAATTTGTTGAACATAACTTATTAGGTCCTGTTCTAGAATCTGGTTTGATCTTGTAGTCCAAAGAATTCCGTACCATGACGTATCTGGGATAGTAATAATTAGTAAAAAAAAAATACTTGTACAAACCAGTGAAGTAACCCCATCTCCAAGGGTCCAAAGGCGGGAAACATTGGAATATTCTGAACCATTTATGAACATTACAGCAAATATGATTAAGACATTTATGGCTCCCACATAAATAAGAAGTTGTGCAGCAGCTACAAAATAAGAATTCGATAGAATATAGAATAAGGCTATACAAACAAGAACCAATCCCAACGAAAAGGCAGAATAAATTGGATTGGTAAATAATACTATTCCCAGGCCCCCAAATATAAGAACTGATCCCAGAAATACTACAACAATATTATGTATTGATCCAGGTAAATCCATTATGTATGAAATAAGAAAATAAATAAATAAATCGAAAGATTTCATGACCTTACTGAATAGTCCAGGAAGTAAAAATTAGTCTATTTTTTTAATTGTTTATGATACCGTTCCTAAATAAAATCTTAATGTAATAATGCAGTATCGATTGTAATATAGATTAATGTAGATATAGATAAAGTTATTGGGCCAACTCAACTTTTTCATTTTAATTTATTCAGAAGAAAAGAAGAGTTGGAATCTTATATTTCCAAATAAAAACGAAAAATATTAAATAAACCCGCTATTCTCAACAATCAATAGTTATTGTTTTACTTTTAGTTACATTGACTAAAAAAAAATAAATAAAGAAGTTTGGATCCTTTCTATCAAAATAGAAAAATAAAATCTTACTAATTGATAATTGTTCTTGAATCAAGATATTTACCTTTGTCTATTTTTATTTGAGTCGAATTCATAACTGTTTGAATTGTGTAGTCTCCAATTACTGACATTGGTAACCGACCCAAAGCGATTTGATTATAATTCAATTCGTGACGATCATAAGTAGAAAGTTCATATTCTTCAGTCATTGATAAACAGTTAGTGGGACAATATTCGACACAGTTACCACAAAATATACAGACACCAAAATCTATACTATAGTTAAGCAATATTTTATTTTTAATATCTCCTTCAAATCTCCAATCAACAACAGGTAGATCTATGGGGCACACACGAACACATACTTCACAAGCAATACATTTATCAAATTCAAAGTGGATTCGACCACGGAAACGTTCTGATGTGATCGACTTTTCATAAGGATACTGAATAGTTACAGGTAAACGATTTGCATGGGATAAGGTAATTATGAAACTTTGACCAATATATCTTGCGGCTCGTATTGTTTGTTGACCATAATTCATGAACCCAGTCACCATAGGAAACATATTGTAGATATCCACGAATAAGTTGATGTTTCTTTCTCTTGTTTAAGAGAGGTTATGAGTCTATAATACCATTATCGTATTGTGTTATTTATAGTGAAACAAGTTGGGAAGACGTTGTCAATAATAAATTACCTAGAGAAATAGGTAAAAGAAATTTCCATCCAAGATTTAATAGTTGGTCCATTCTCATCCTGGGTAAAGTCCATCTTGTTGTGATAGATATAAAAAGAAACAAATAAGCTTTAGCTAATGTAATAAAGATACCAATTGTCATTCCAAAGACTCTAGCAATTTGATTTATTCCGAAAAGTTCAGGAACAGATATGTATGGAATAGATAAATTCCACCCACCTAAATAAAGAATTGTTACAAATAATGAAGAAACTAAGAGATTTAGATAAGAAGCAATATAAAATAAACCATATTTGATACCAGAATATTCGGTTTGATAACCTGCTACTAATTCTTCTTCTGCTTCTGGTAAATCAAAAGGTAATCTCTCGCATTCTGCTAGAGAAGAAATTAGAAAAACGATAAACCCTATAGGTTGACGCCACATATTCCACCCCCAAAAACCATATTTTGACTGCGCCTCAACTATATCAACTGTACTTGAACTGTTCGATAATCATAGTCGATAATAACATAACTGTTCTCACCGCTATTCCAAAACCGTACATGAGACCTCAGCTTCATACGGCTCCTCTATGGCCGCGTACAAATAAATGTAAGGACTGGTTCGGTATTATTATAGGTATCTTTGTGGGGTGGGGTAGATAGAATAAAAATACCGTGTAGAGTCCCAAAAATTAGACCAATGGAATTCTGTCTGCTAGAATAAAAAAAAAGGCGCTTCCGAATTGATCTCATCCCTTATAATTAAATCTTCCGTAATAACTTAATCTTTCAATAAAATACTCGTTATATCAAGAGATAAAAAGAATTAGACATTCTTTACTGAATCATAAAGAATAAGAATTTCAAATATATATATATTTGGTATAGATGTAGGAAAAAATAAATAAAGATTTTTTTATATTCTATTTCTTTTGTTCCTGTTCTTCTTTCTCATAAGAGGTATTCCTGAGAATAAAGGATTAATTCGTTCTTGATAGTTATTTCTTGAATCAGTGACTAGGAGCATACTCTAGATCGGAATCGTGGGGAAGTACTGCTTGATCATTTCTACCAACTTAAAGCCCCTATCATCTTATGATTCGTTTTATGTGGAAATACCTCTTTTTTGATACCTTACATTATCTCTATTACTAATCCTTTGTGTACCTTGGTGTTCCTAACCGTCCACTGATTTTTGATTGATCTCCTGTATGGTAATACATACAAAACAGTAATCCCATACAGTTGATCTTTTGTACCCGCTTCAAGATATGATGAGAATCTCAATCTTGGGATAAAGAGTTTATACTCCTTAATGTTTACTTCTGCTTTATTCTTGTATCTAGGGAATGAGATTTTATCTTTTTACTACACATTGATAAGCTGTTTTGTTTTACTCATATAACTATCTGGTTTAACTCATCGACCTGAATAACTCTGATGAATAAAAAAATAAAAATATCTATATCTATCCAATACATTAATTCCTCTTTCCTTTATTTCATTTTGAGGTCAAAGTTCATGTTCTAACGAATCACACGTAGAGATATTGATAACACACATAGAGTTAATGGTATTTCATAACTAATAGATTGAGCCGCAGCTCGCAAGCCACCTAAAAAAGAGTATTTATTATTCGATACATATCCTGATATAAGAAGCCCGATAGGAGCAATACTTGAAATGGAGATCCATAAAAAAACACCTATACTGAGATCAGCTAAAACAAGTCGATACCCAAAAGGAATTATTAAATAACTTAATACAATTGATATGACTGCTATAGACGGTCCGATACTAAACAAACAAATATCTCCTCTAGATGGTAGGAGGTCCTCTTTAAAAAGTAATTTAGTCCCGTCCGCTAGAGCTTGAAGAATTCCCAACGGGCCGGCATATTCGGGTCCAATACGTTGTTGTATTGCTGCGGATATTTCTCTTTCTAACCATACAATTACTAGTACTCCTATTATGATTCCCAATATAAGGGTCAAAGCAGGGATAAATAGCCATATGAGTCCATAGACTTCTTTTAAGGATTCTGATTTAGAAAAATAATTGATAGTTTGTGCTTTTGTTGTGCCAATTATCATTTCAACGGTCAACTTCTCCCATAATGATATCTATACTACCTAGTATTGTCATGATATCAGCCAATTTCATTCTTTTAATTAGCTGAGGAAGAATTTGCAAATTGATAAAACCGGGCGGACGAATTTTCCATCTCCAGGGGAAAACACTATTATCTCCTATCAAATAAATTCCTAATTCTCCCTTTGGGGCTTCTACTCTTACATAAAGTTCTTGTTTCGACAATTCAAAATTAGGCGAAGGTTTTTTACTAATGAATCTATATTCAAAATCATTCCATTCGGAATTCCTTGCTCTATCTAAGCGCCGAATTTCTAAATTCTCATAGGGTCCTCCGGGAATTCCTTCTAAAGACTGTTGAATAATTTTTATGGATTCCCTCATTTCGCCAATTCGTACTAAATAACGAGCTAATGAATCCCCTTCTTTTTGCCATTGGACTTCCCAATCAAATTCATTGTAACATTCATAATGATCAACTTGACGAAGATCCCATTGGATCCCAGAAGCTCGTAACATGGGTCCTGATAAGCCCCAATTTAGTGCTTCTTCTCCACCAATAATGCCCACTCCTTCAACTCGTTCCAAAAAAATGGGATTCCGCGTAATAAGTTTTTCATATTCAACAACACTCGTTAAAAAATAATCGCAGAAATCTAAACATTTATCTATCCAACCATGAGGTAGATCAGCAGCTATTCCTCCGATGCGGAAATAATTATGCATCATTCGCATACCTGTGGCAGCTTCGAATAGATCATATAGCAATTCTCTCTCTCTGAAAATATAGAAAAAGGGAGTCTGCGCACCGATATCCGCCATAAAGGGCCCAAGCCATAACAAATGCGAAGCTACACGACTCAGCTCTAGCATAATTACTCTGATATAGCTGGCCCTTTGGGGTACTTGAACATTTCCCAATTGTTCTGGTGCATTTACTGTTATTGCTTCGGTGAACATAGTAGCTAAATAATCCCAACGTGTTACATAAGGAAGATATTGTATAATTGTTCGGTTTTCCGCTATTTTTTCCATCCCTCTGTGTAAATAGCCCAATACGGGGTCACAGTCAATAACATCTTCACCGTCGAGAGTTATAATAAGTCTAAGAACACCATGCATCGATGGGTGATGAGGGCCCATATTGACTATCATGAGATCTTTTCTTGTAGCCGGTACAGTCATATCTTTTCTTTCCTAATTCATTATTCCATGAATTTCTCAAAACGAGGTTTATAAAAATAAAACCTAAAAAAAAATTTTCAAATGAATCCTCAAATTAACGAGTTTTTAGTTCCCGAATATCTAACTGACTAATTAATTTTTTATAACTTACTCTATTTTTCTTTGACAAATAAGCCAACAGCCGTTGACGTTTTCCCAGAATTTTTCGTAGACCTCTTTGAGATAAAAAGTCTTTTTTGTGCAATTCCAAATGCGAGGTGAGTCTCCGTATTTTATTGGTGAAACTGAATATTTGAAATTCAACAGACCCTTTGTTTTCTGCTTTTTCGTCTTGCAGAATAACTGAAATGAATGAATTTTTGACCATAAAAAAATTCTTCTATCTTTTTATTTTTTATAGATTTTACCGATCAGGAAAAATAATAATTATTATTATATTATGTTATGATTATGTCAGTCATTTTAATCTGATATAAACAAAAGTTTAGATTTATTCATACTTTTTTATTCTATCGAAACCCCATTTTTATTTCAAACATAAAATGGGATTTCGATAGAATAAAATATAATACATTTACACATTCACGAAAGAGAGTTATTTTTTTTTTTTTTTTTTTTACTTAATAAAGATTCTACTAATTTATTATTCCTAGATCCAAAAATAAATAAATATCATGTACTAAAATGTAACATATGCATATGTACATCTTTCGCCATATATCAAATATGTTATGTCAGGTGACATATAGGAAATATAATAATAGTTTATTAACTTATTCTGGATTGGGGATACATATATATCCTTGACATACTAAAACGACTGCTGTTATGGGTATCAAACCAGTAACGATTCATACAAGCTAAATCCTCTAATCGGTAATTAGGCCAAAGAAATAATTTTAATTTAATAAAGTTGTTTGCATCTCTATTAAGATGCTTGTCCTCATTAAAAAATTGTCCACAGTTTATTATTTTGTTTTTGTTGCAAAATTGTGGATTTTTATCTATATCATTCCAATTCCATAAATTGAAACAAATTAGAATTCTCAACTCTCTCCGACGTCGATGAGATAGAATATGTTCAGGAACAAGAAAATTATAATTATTTTTTTTTTCTTCATTCACAGGCATATCGCTATGTTGTGCAATGGATTTGTCTAAATTATTCTTATCAACATTTCGTTTTTTTATGAATTTTTTATTAGTTTTAACTTTATCAACTAATGAAATACTTATGGTTTGATAGATAATAAATTGCCCATCCCTTTTTATAGATAAACGAACTGGTTCGATAATAAATTTTCCTCTTTTTATCAATTCTGTAAGAACAAGATTCTTTTGAATCAGCATTACATCCAGACACATTTCTCCTCTTTGAATCGAGGCTATAGTAATTTGCTTTGCATTTGTCAATCTAAGTAAGAGACAATATACCTTAATATTATTGATCATTCTTTGACTCAAGGAATCATCCCATCTTAATTGAAAAAGGAAATATTTTTTTAGTAATAAATCTAGTTCTGTTTCCTTGATCTTCTTAGATTCTTTTTTATTTCTACGTTTTTTAATGTCTGATCCCGCGCAATTCTCTTCAACATCTTTTTTTTCGTTTTGTTTTCCTAGATCATATCCAAGATCTTTTGGATATTGTTGTTTGTTTTTTTCTTGGTTAGAATTTTCTAAATCAATATATTCTTTTTGATTAGATAATATGGGAAGGTTTTTTTTTTTTTTTATGTTGATGCTTTCATATTGACTAATCTTTTCATTTTTATGAAAATCTAAAAGAAGAAATTGGATTGGTATAATCCATGGTTTAATTTTATATGTTTCAAAAAGTAGCGCAAATTCTGGTAAGAACCCAGATTTTAGTTTTGTTATGGTAGAATTATGATATAACCTTTTTTGATTCATTCCCATCCAATCAAAAAAGTTTTTTTTTTTCTTGTATAAATTGATTTCTTTATGAAATGAAATATCTTTCTTTTTCATTTTGTTTTTATACTTATTAGTTTGAGTCTTAGTATTTTTATTAATCTTGATATCAATATGCGCATTGGTCCAAGTCTCGATATCAATATTTTTTATAAGACAAAAATGGAGAATTTTACAATCAAAATATTTTCTATCCCGATTTATATTCGTATCAATAGGATATCTTTCCTCTAGATAATCACTAATAGTTGTACTTACCAATAGATAAAATGCGTCGGATTTCGATGTATTGAAATTATATAGATATGGAATCTCCCGGTTCTCCTTTACTTGTACTGTTGATCCATAAAAATAGGAGTTTTTCTTATCCCCATAATTAATATATTCATAATTCATATATTTATGTGATAAAAGATCATATCTGTAGTGTTTTTTAACTGTTACGGAATAATCTTCTTTTACATAATGACTTAATGGGTCTTTTTTGTTTTCATATGAATTAAATTTAATTGAGTCTTTATTTTTAATCATACGAAGTTGATTGACTCTATTTCGCCATTTTTTCGGGACTAATCGAGACCATTTGATCCGGGAAAAATTGTATTGATAAAAACCCTTTAACCAGTTTTTCCAGTCATTCATTCCAGACTTTTGAATTTTATTATGCCTTGATTTGTAATCAAATAGTCCTCGTGTTATACAATAATCCTTTATTTTATCCCTAAGATAATAATGGGTTTCATGACTTGAAATATATATTTCAAGTTATACTTGTTAAGTAATTGGGTTTGTGATAATTTGTAAAATACATATGCTTGAGACAAGCAAGTATAACTATTTAAATTTTTATTACTAATATTAGTATTTGAAACCCACTTTTTTATAGTTGAAATGAAGTTCATTCTATTTGGATTTATTTCATCAATTTTTTCTTGATTTGTTTCATGGTTGTAAGTGTATTTATTGATAATTTTTTTTTTTGATTCAAAAAAAAGTTGTATATTGATTCTGGGAATGTTTATGGTACATAGCAAGATATCCATGTATATTTTTTCAATGAAAAATTTTATAAAAAAATGTGATTTACGTATTAATCGTATATTGTTTCTTTTTAATATCTGCCAACTAGATTTCTGTAATTCTGATCCTTTTCTTTTATCATCATAGGTTAAAACTGTTTTTTTATTGTCTTTTGTGATTTGTTCTATTTGATTCTTGGTTGTGATTATCCTATCATAAAGATCTTTCATTTTTTTTTCTATGAGTGAATAATTTGTCCAATTCATAGATCGAATTGGTATGGTCCATTCATGGTTAATTTTATTATTTATTTTTGAATCTTTTCCATTTTTATTTGGTTTATAGACTTTCACCTTCTTCAATTCAAATGAAAATGAAAAAATCGGATTTACTTTTTCTTTCATTATTCGCTTTATAATAAGAGCTGTTTTGATGACCCATTCTTTTTTTTCTTTTAAAATTTGTAGAGACCATTTTCCTCTTTCCTTTAAGACCCTTAGAACGAGAAAAAATTGTTTTTTTAGCTTTCTAATTTTTCTTTCGAGTTCTTTAAAAATGGGTTCAAAAAAAGAAAGTCGTTTTCGGGGAGAACCAAAGGGAAGTTCCGCTTCCATTCCCCATACTGTTAAAAAAGAAAAATTGTCTTTTTTTACTTGTTTTTTCATTGAATCTATATAATGAGATCGTACCTTAGATCTTTGTCTTCGCCAAGGTTTCAGACAAAAAGGAAATAAAATCTTTATCTGAATTCCGTCTGTTAACCAATCTTTTGGAAATTCTGTTTCTGATAATTGAACACCATTATAGGTGCACTTAATGTGCATTTCTCGATTCCATTTCTTCAAATCCTCGTACCATTCAGGAAATTGGAATAATAACATACGGCCCATATTTTTAGCTATTATCAATGAAGGTAATACAATATATTTTCTAAGAAAAGATTGTGTTACTAACATCAAACCTCTTATAACTTGAGCAAATGGAATGCTATCCCAAGTTTCTGCTATTGTTATTCGCTCATTTTCCTCTTTTTTTTCCTGTTCTTTTGCCCCTTCTTTATCAAAATCAAAAGAAGAATCGGAAATTTGCGATTCTGATTCTTTACCGACTCCATTTCTAAAAATGAAATTTATAATTTCAGAAAGATCAAAAGAATAAAAAAAAAATGTTTTGTTTATTCGATCCAAAAAAAGCGGGGAATTAGCATTTGCTTGAAACATTTCCCAAGTAA